TATTACATCCTTTATCCCGGGACTCCTCTTTATCACACTTCTTTGTCTTCCAAGAAAACTAGATCATTAAAAAAAACGGAGTTTAGAACGTAACTCCCTTCTTTTTCCACTTCGCTTCGATTGTTTGTTGGGGGTTTGTGACTAATGGAAACGGACGGGTGGTCAGACGATACTTTATCCGATGATTGTACAAGGAGGACGTAAGGTAGGTTATAGATAAAGAACAGAAAAGAATGAGAAATAAAGAAATTTTGGATTCTGTATGGATAAAAGATCTTCCTATGTTATACTATTCAATTCTTGACGACGAATTGATTTGATAGCTCAGATATTGTTATTCATGATATTGATCTGATTTCAAGATCCTCGAGAGGGAATTCATTCATTGAATTGACAGGAGAAAGATTTATTATCTCTATGGGATTAAATCCCGAGTTATTTTGAAGTAAAAAAACGATGAGATTATGGAAGTAAATATTCTTGCATTTATTGCTACTGCACTGTTCATTCTAGTCCCTACTGCGTTTCTACTTATCATTTACGTAAAAACCGTAAGTCAAAATGATTAATTAATGAGTTAATGGTTAAACAAATCAAATGAAAAGGATTCTAATTTTGCGTCTTAAATGAAATGAGCGGACTATAATCGGCAGTATTCTATGAGATCCGATAGTACGGTAAGAAAGAAATAGATAAACCCTTCTTTCTTACCATACTATCTATTAGTGTTAGTATTATTGTAGTGTATAAAGTTATACAGCGTATAAAGAAAGTTGTACTTTAGAATCTAATAAAGATAGAGGCGAAATATAAATCAATCTACAATATTATCTTCATATATGTAGATATCAATTCCATTCATTTCATATATAGAATGGACATAGGACCCAATTCTATTTCTTTGATACATCTATTTGTTTCGAGCAATCTGAAATAATCGTCTGACTCTTATAGTTCGAATTTCTAGATTTTTGATTATTTACAATATGAATTTCAGGATCTATCGAAAGAATCAAATCAATGCAGGAAAAACGATATGGGCATATATTAATAAAATCAAATAGTCATTTTTTTTTAGCATTCCGAAGAAATAATTGATTGAGCCATTGACAGGAGTTCTGTGGGCACTTCTTCGGATCTCGAAGAGTAAACCTCACAGATTTTTAACGGTTGAACCATGATATGAAATGCGTCGATAAAATCGAAATTCCGAAAAGAAAAGGAAAAAAAAATAATAGAAAATAATAAAAAAAGGAAAGTGCGCAATATGTGACGCCCCTAAGGCAAGATCTTCTTTTATTATGCATAGTATCCCGTTAGACAACCACTATGTTTATATTCTTTCTCATATAAAGTGCGTATGTATACACTTAACAAAACGACTTCCTTTTTGAAGAGTAAAAAGGGAAAGAAAAGGGGATCGGGTCTTCCTCAGTATCCATCTATCATTCTGGTAAGAGCCCGTTCATTGAAATAGAAAAGTTAGGAAGAATTAAGTTGGACTAAATTTTCTATCATCTGGATCCCTTTCCTTTCGAAACACAAACATGGGAATCCGTGAAATATCTCTTTGATTGAAAGAGTATTAGTCATATAATACATTATTCCACTAGAATCCAATGGAATTTCAAAATGAAGATATATATTCGATTTTTTTCTTTTTAAAGAGTTCAAACCGCCTTGCAGAACGACCTATAAAACAATTGATAGAGTTTGATTCCTCAACTCAATTAGTAGTACCTTTAGAGCCCACTTCTTCCCCATACTACGAGTGAAAGGGAAAATGTAAAGACTACCATTAAAGCAGCCCAAGCAAGACTTACTATATCCATGTGAATTATGTCCCCTATCTTGATGAAAGAATTATTCCATTATTGCTCACTAATAATAGTGGAATCAATGGCGCAGAGTCAAAAAGGGATTCTGACCGAAGACTATTGATGAACCAATCCAACAAATCCACTTCTAAAAAATTCCTATATGATTTGAAATCTGGAAAGACTAAATACAAGTAAAATATGCAATGATATCTCAAGGAACTCTTATTAATGGAACATGTAGGAATAATAAGGCCTATTCTTTTTTGTTAATCTTCATAAGTAAAGTCAAAAAGCATAATCCAATGGAATTCAAGACCCAGTCAGTAGACACTACATTAGTAGTAGAAAGATTAGCAGTAGAAAGGAATCGAGAAGTCTTGAGAGCCCTTCCCCATTCGAATCTTTCCTTGAATCCTAGATCCAAAGATTTACAATCTTTTTAGAAAACCCCCAATTCTTTTTGCACTTTTTCTATATCTATTTTATTTAAAGTAAATTATCAATCCAATCTAATATTGATTGAATGCCTGAACATTCAGAGATTCTCGTGAGTCCATATATAAAGTCTCTAAAGGATCTTCCCCCCTCTCCACAACTACTAATGGAATTCGATTTCCTATCCGGCTATCCAATGGAATTCAAGACCCAGTCAGTAGACACTACATTAGTAGTAGAAAGAT